ATTATTTTTATGTATATATAATGTGTATATATAATGTAAAATTAATATTACATGTTATAAATGATAGTTGCGATTTCGCCTACAATCTTGTAGGGCGGTGTTAAAAAGGTCGTGACATTACCGATAATTTTATCAATCTAGTCAAATCTTGGTTTTGGGGTTTGACAAGAATTAAATTGATTAGGTGGATTAATTATTGGTTGGGGGGTAGGGGGGTTTGTCCAGTAAACGTTTGAATATAATTTAATTTTTTTTATATTTGTTATTTGTTTTGTTTGAATTTGTTTGTTGTAGTCGACGATTTTTTGGCAAATTTGTTTGTTTTGTATGATTTATTTGTAAATTTTATGTCTTACAAGCATTGACTGAAAATTACCATATAGTTAAGAGTGGAGTTTGGACCGCATAATAAGTTCAGATTATATCAATTTGACTCAAGCAAAGGCTATGTGGGACTGAAGCCAACCCCAAAAAAAATAAAAGACTACCAGAGGCCTGAAAGACCAGTTATGCTGGGCATGGGTACGAAAGTAATAAATCCATTTACCAAATGCCTTTTAAAGAGGAACGTATGCTTGTTAATAACTTTGTGCTCCTGAAATAACAACCAGAGGCCTTGGAAAGATCAAGTAGTGCTGCAACCTATTTTAATGGGCCTGAAGCTAGTAATGTTGAGCCTTATGTGGGCGGGATGGTGGTTTCTCGCGTTTTGCCAGATAACTTAGTCGAACAATTGAAGTCTTCAAAATCGCTGCCTTGATTATTAATAAGGCAAGGATTCTTGTTGGTATGCATGTGGTGAAGTAGTGTTATGTACGATAAAGCATTTAATGTCCTATGTACGATAGTAATGATTATTCATTAAAGGATATTCGTAGGGAATTTATACTACAGCACAATTATTTATTTACGTATTATGTTAAGTTATTAGGTAGTATATTCTTTTAATTATTCGTGGGGAAAATAGGTTAATGCACGATATACATAATATGTATTGGGTAATAATATCATTTATAGTGTTTATGATTACTCGTGGGGAAAATAGGTTAATGCACGATATACATAATATGTCTTAGTATGAATACATATTATGTACTATGCTTGACCAGGGTTGGGGAGGGGTTGTAAGAGTGAAGTCGAGGAGTTGCTGTCGTTTTTTGTTGGACTAATAGGCCGCTTTCGCGGCCTATCAGAAGATGGTTTAAGTTAAAATGCCAGTTTTGGGGGCTGGAGATGGGGGCTAGTGTTCCTCTCTTTTGATGCCTTAGGGGCTGGTTGGGGCCCAGCTTTGGTTTACAAGACCAATGCTTTGTGGTTTAAGCTACTAGGGCAGGGTTATCATTTAAGAAGTTTGTTTTCTAGTAGGGCAGTGGTGGGTATGATTGCTAGGAAGAGTGCGAAGTAGGTGATGGATGCTAGTTGTCCAATTATGATGTATGGGGGTTCTACTGGTTGTCCGCCGATTCAGGTGAGGATAAAGATGTTAGAAATTAGGAATCAGAATATGGTTTGGGAAAAGGGTCGGAATATGTTGGTTCGTTGTTTTGATAGGTGTAGTGAGGGGATAATTGTTAGGACTAGGATTGATAAAAGTAAGGCTAGTACTCCTCCTAATTTGTTTGGGATAGATCGTAGGATAGCATAGGCGAATAGGAAGTACCATTCTGGTTTGATGTGGGGAGGTGTAACTAGTGGGTTGGCTGGGGTGAAGTTTTCTGGGTCGGTTAGGAGGTTTGGTGAGAAAAGGGTGAGGGTTAGTAGGATTATTACTATTAGGGTTGCTCCGAATAGGTCTTTGTAAGAGAAGTATGGATGGAATGGGATTTTGTCCGTGCTGGAGTTTAGTCCGGTTGGGTTGTTTGATCCTGTTTCATGAAGGAATAGGAGGTGCAGAATGGTTGTTCCGATGATTATAAAGGGTAGTAGGAAATGGAATGTGAAGAATCGGGTTAAGGTTGCGTTGTCTACTGAGAAGCCGCCCCAAATTCATTCTACTAGGGCAGTTCCTAGGTAGGGGACTGCGGATAGTAGGTTGGTGATGACTGTAGCCCCTCATAAAGATATTTGTCCTCATGGTAGAACGTAGCCTACGAAGGCGGTAGCTATTACTAGTAAGAGTAGGCTTACTCCTAGGTTTCAGGTTTCTTTGTATAGGTAAGAGCCATAATATAGGCCTCGTCCGATGTGGAGATAGAGGCAAATGAAGAATATTGAGGCTCCGTTGGCATGTAGATTTCGGATGAGTCAGCCATATTGGACGTCTCGGCAAATATGGGCGACTGATGAGAAGGCGTGGGAAATGTTTGCGGTGTAGTGTATTGCTAGGAACAGTCCGGTTAAGATTTGGATGACTAGGCATAGGCCTAGGAGTGAGCCAAAGTTTCATCATGATGAGATGTTGGAGGGAGTTGGTAGGTCGATGAATGAGTTGTTAATGATTTTTAGGATTGGGTGGGATTTTCGTGTGATTGTCATTAGTTTTTATAGTTGAATAACAACGGTGGTTTTTCAGACCAAAGGTCTTGGTTTAAGTCCAGGTAAGAATAGATGTCTTATTTTTTGTTAATGTTATTTTTTTGTCTGGTAGGGGGGTTGATGGCAGTGGCTTCTAATCCGTCTCCATATTTTGGGGCGGCTGGTTTGGTTGTTTCTGCGGCGGTTGGTTGTGGGGTGTTGGTAGAGTTTGGGGGGTCTTTTGTGTCTTTGGTTTTGTTTTTGATTTATTTGGGGGGGATGTTGGTGGTTTTTGCTTATTCTGTTGCATTGGCTTCAGAGCCGTATCCTGAGGCTTGGGGGAGTTGGTCTGTTGGATTGTATTTGGCGGGGTATTTGTGTTTGGTACTTATTATGTGGATTTTATTTGGAGGGGAGTTTGGGGTTAGTGTGTATGGGCTGGGGGGTGTTGATGCTACTGGGGTTTCTGTTTTGCGTAGTGATTTGGGGGGAGTGTCCTTGTTATATTCTGTTGGTGGGGGAGGGTTATTAATTTGTGGTTGGGGGTTGTTGTTGACTTTGTTTGTTGTTTTGGAGTTGACTCGGGGGCTGTCTCGTGGTAGTCTTCGGGTAGTTAGGGTTGTAGGATCAGCATAAGGGAGGTTGTGATTATAAGTGTAGTCAGATAGGCTTTGATTAGGCCTTTTTGTGAAGATGTCAGGTTGATTATGGGGGTTTGTATTGATGCAATTCCTTTTGGGCCGGCTTTTTCTAGTCAAGTTAGGTCGTTTATGTGGGTTGCTAGCTTTTGGCTGAAATTTAGGGTGGTTTTCGGGAGATTTCGGTGCAGTAGGTTGAAGAATCCCAGTTGGTTTGAGAAGGTGTATGGGTTGTTTTTGTATGAAAGTGTAGAGGTTTGATTGGTAATGTCTAGGGCGAGGATGAGGCCTGCTAGGGTAATAATTAGGGCTAGAGTTTTTGTTGAAGTGGGTATAGTTATGATTGTTGTTTTTGTTGGTAAGATTGTTGTGGTAATTAGTAGTCCTGTGAATAGGGTGCCAATAGCTAGTCGCGCGATTGGGTTGATTAAAGTTTTGTCGTTTTCGTTAATGTGGGCAGCGGGTAAATATAGGGGTGAGTTTATTTGTACGTAGTAAATGATTCGTAGGCTGTAGGCTGCGGTTAGTATAGTTGCGATGATTGTTGTTAGTAGGGCTCAGGCGTTTAGGTTGGAGTTGTTTAGGGTTTCGATGATGGTGTCTTTTGAGTAGAAGCCTGCTAGGAAAGGGGTGCCTATTAGGGCTAGGCTGCCAATTGTTATGCACGAGGATGTGATTGGAAGGGTTTTTTTGATGCCTCCTATTTTACGAATGTCTTGTTCGTTTGATAGGTTGTGGATGATTGAGCCTGAGCAGAGGAATAGTATAGCTTTGAAGAAGGCGTGGGTGGAGATGTGGAAGAATGCTAGTTGGGGTTGGTTTAGTCCGATTGTTACTATTATTAGGCCTAGTTGGCTGGAGGTTGAAAAGGCGATGATTTTTTTGATGTCGTTTTGGGTGATGGCGCAGATAGCGGTGAATAGTGTGGTAATGGCGCCTAGGCATAAAGATAGGGTTAGGATTGGTTGAAAGTTTTCTATAATGGGATGTATTCGGATAAGTAAAAAAATTCCGGCTACAACTATTGTGCTGGAGTGGAGTAGGGCGGAGACTGGGGTTGGGCCTTCTATTGCGGCGGGTAGTCATGGGTGTAGTCCGAATTGGGCGGATTTTCCGGTGGCGGCTAGTAGTAGGCCTAATGCGGGGATGGGGGTGGTTATGTTGGGTAGTAGGATGTCTTGTATTTGTCAGTTGGATAGGTTTATTGCAAATCATGATAGGGCTAGAATTATTCCGATGTCTCCGATTCGGTTGTAGATGATTGCTTGTAGTGCGGAGGTGTTTGCGTCTGATCGGGCAAATCATCATCCGATTAGTAGGAAGGACATGATTCCGACTCCTTCTCAGCCTACGAAAAATTGGAATAGGCTGTTGGCAGTTACTAGGGTTAGTATTGCGATTAGGAAAATTAGCAGGTATTTAAAGAATCGGTTGATATAAGGGTCTGAGGCTATGTATCAGGTGGAGAATTCTAGGATAGACCATGTTACGAATAGGGCGATGGGTACGAAGGTTAGTGAGTAGGTGTCCAAGATGAAGCTGATTTTGAAGTCAAAGTTGTTAATAGTAATAAGGGAGATACTGGTGATTGTTGATTCTATGCCGTAGTTAATGAAGTTGAGTATGGGGGTAAGGCTGAGGGTGAAGGCAATTTGAATTGCGTGTTTGATGTTTTTGGGGATATTTTGTGTTTTTTTGGTAGGGTTTATTGATGTTATGATTGGGATCATAAGGATTAGCAGTGTAGTTAGTATTGTTGTAATAGATAGAGTGTGCATTTACTTTTACTTGGAGTTGCACCAAGATTTTTGGTGCCTAAAACCAATGGATTGTCTTTTATCCTTTAAAAGTGAGGGGTCTGAGGAGTTTAACTTCAGGGATAAGAATTAGCAGATCTTAGTGTTCAAACACCCCTCGGTTTGCAAGAAGGGTTTCACTTCTGTTTTTAGGGCCACATCCTAATGTTTTTGTTAAACTATGCTAACAGGCAAAGGAGTTTGAGATTAAGGCGGGTTTGAGGATTAGTAGCATGAGTGGTAGTGTGTGCAGGGCTATGATGAGATGCTCTCGGGTGTGTGTTGGATTTTGGGTGGTGATATGAAGTGGAAGGGTGTTTCGTTGTGTTGTCAGGAATATATGTAGGGAGTATACGGCAGTAATTAGGGTTCCTAAGCCTGTTAGAATAATTGTTGGTGAAGATCAGTTGAATAGGGCGGAGATGATTATAAGTTCTCCTATTATGTTAATGCTCGGAGGTAGGGCTATGTTTGTGAGGGTGGCGAGTAGTCATCATGAGGTTATTAGGGGTAAGATAATTTGGAGGCCGCGTGTTAGAATTATGGTTCGGGTGTGGGTACGTTCGTAGTTGGTGTTGGCTAGGCAGAATATTATGGATGATGTGAGGCCGTGGGCGATTATTAGAGTTATAGCTCCAGTGATGCTTCATGGTGTTTGGATTAGACATGCGGCGATGACTAGTCCTATGTGGCTGACTGAGGAGTAAGCAATTAGTGACTTTAGATCTGTTTGTCGTATGCAGATTGAGCTGGTTATTACGATTCCTCAAAGGGCTAAGATTATGAACGGGTAAGATAGTTTTTGTGTCATTGGTGTAAGTGTCAGGGTGATTCGGATGATCCCGTATCCACCTAGTTTTAGTAGAATGGCGGCTAGTACTATGGAGCCGGCAATTGGGGCTTCGACATGGGCTTTTGGTAATCATAGGTGTAGTCCGTATAGGGGTATTTTTACTATGAAGGCTATTAGGAAGGCAGTTCATAGTATTGTGTCTGATCAAGTGTTGGTTAGTTGTGGTTGTGTTAGTTGTAGTAGAATAAAGGATGTGTGTGAGTTTTTTGAGCTGGTTGACAGGATGGCAATCAGTAGTGGGAGGGAACTTGCTAGGGTATAGAATAGGAAGTAGGTTCCTGCGTTTAGTCGTTCTGATTGATTGCCTCATCGGGTGATAATGATTAGTGTTGGAATGAGTGTTGATTCAAATATAATGTAGAATAATATTAGGTTAGTTGAGGAGAAAGTTAAGATTAGAAATGTTTGTAGTAGGGAGAGGGTGGTTAGGAATGCCTGTTTTCGGTGTAGAGGTTCTTGTTGTAAGTGGTTTTGGCTGGCTAGGACTATTAGGGGAAGGAGTCAGCATGATAAGACTAGTAGTGGGGCTGAGATTGGGTCTACAGCAAGTCATTGGTTTGAGAATGTTATTTCTGACGTTAAGGTTGGTTTTAGTCATGTTAGGCTCAGCAGGGCTAGTAGTGTGGAGTAGGCAATGAATGTGCTTATTATGTGTGATGGTTTAGTAGTTAGGATTGTTGGGGTTAAAAGAAGTGTAGGTAGGGCAATTTTTAGCATTGTAGAAGATTTAGGTTTTTTAGGTGGTCGTTTCCATGTGTGCGAGAAGTTGCTACTAATAGGGCGAGCCCTGTGCCCGCTTCGCAGGCAGAGAAAGCTAAGAGTATGATTGGGGCTGGGGCAAGTGTTGAGATTTGTAAGGTGGAAAAGATTATTGTAAATGTGGCGAATAGGGCGAGTATTATGCCCTCAATACATAGTAATGCTGAAACGAGGTGTGTTCGGTGCATAGATAGGCCTAGGATGGCTAATGTGAATGTCATAAAGAGTGAAAATTGCATTGTGGACATGTAGACGTCTGGGGTTAGGCCAGATCTGTTGAGTCGAAATCAACTGTCTTGGTTAGACTAACGTCTAATTCTGCTCATTCTAGGCCCCCTTGTAGTCATTCGTAGATGAGGCCGAGTGTTAGTATGATAATGATAATGGATGTTAGAATTATTGTCTGTGTAGGGTTGTTGAGGTTTGTGGCTCATGGAAGTGGCAGTAGTAAAGCAATTTCTAGGTCAAATAGGAGGAATAGAATTGCAACTAGGAAGAATCGTAATGAAAAGGGTAATCGGGCGTTTCCTAGGGGATCAAATCCGCATTCATAGGGGGAGAGTTTTTCTGTGTCTGGGTATAGTTGTGGCAGTCAGAAGCTGATGAAAATAAGTAGTAGTGATACTAGTATTGTTATTAGTAGTATGGAGTAGAGGGTCATTATTCTTCCTTAAGTTTATGGTTAAGACTTAGTGAGTGGAAATCACTTGTACTGGTTGATACTAGAAGAATTTATGATCCTCATCAGTAGATGGAGACATAGAGGAAAAGTCATACTACGTCTACAAAGTGTCAGTATCATGCAGCTGCTTCGAATCCGAAGTGGTGGCTTGTGGTGAAGTGAAATAGGATTTGTCGGATAAGGCAAACAATGAGGAAGGAAGAGCCAATGATGACGTGCAGTCCGTGGAACCCCGTTGCTACGAAGAAAGTTGTTCCGTAGACGCTGTCGGAGATGGTAAATGGGGCTTCGTAGTATTCTATGGCTTGTAGGGCAGTGAAATAGAGTCCTAAAATAATGGTTAGAAGCAGGGCTTGTGAGGCTTCTTTTCGTTGTCCTTCTATGATGGAGTGATGTGCTCATGTAACTGTTACACCTGAGGCTAGTAAGACTGCTGTGTTTAGCAAAGGAACTTCGAATGGGTTTAGAGGGTGGATTCCGTTGGGGGGCCAACATCCCCCTAATTCTGGGGTAGGGGCTAGACTGGAGTGGTAGAAGGCTCAGAAGAAACCTAAGAAGAAAAATACTTCAGATGTGATGAATAGGATTATGCCGTATCGAAGTCCTTTTTGTACAAGTGCTGTGTGGTGTCCTTGAAAGGTTCCTTCTCGTACAATGTCTCGTCATCATTGGTATATTGTTAGTAGTAAAACGATTAAGCCTAGATATAGGAGAGTTATGCTGTTATAGTGGAATCAGATGGCAAGGCCCGAGGTTATTAGAAGGGCTGCGATTGCTCCAGTTAGGGGTCATGGACTTGGGTCTACTATGTGGTAGGCATGTGATTGGTGGGTCATTAAACGTTTTCTTGTAGGTAGAGGCTTAATAGCAGTACAAATACATATGCTTGGATTATGGCTACAGCAATTTCTAGTACTGTTAGCAGGAGTAGTGTGATAGTTGCTAGAAGGGCGGTCATTGGTATTGAAGAGGTTAAGATGAATGCTGTAGTTGAGATTAGTTGAATTAAAAGGTGTCCGGCGGTTAGGTTGGCGGTTAGTCGTACACCTAAGGCTAGGGGGCGGATAAAGAGGCTAATTGTTTCGATGATTACTAGGATAGGGATAAGTAGTGTGGGGGTTCCTTCTGGAAGTAGATGGCCTAATGAGATTGTTGGTTGATTTCGCAGGCCTAATATAACTGTTGCTAATCAGGTTGGTACAGCTAGTGCTATGTTTATTGATAGTTGAGTAGTTGGGGTAAAGGTGTAGGGAAGGAGTCCTAATAAATTGAGTGAGATTAGGAAAAGTATAATTGAGGTTAATATGGCGGCTCATTTGTGGCCGGGGGTGTTGATTGGTAGTATTAGTTGCTTTGTAAATGTTTTTATGGCTCATAGCAGTAGGGTAGATAGGCGGTTGGGAATAAGTCGGTTAGTGATAGTCAGGATGACAAGGGATGGAATGGTGACAGCGATGATGATTAAAGGGATGCCTAGAGCAAGTGGGATGGTGAATTGATCGAAAAGGCTTAGTGTCATGGTCAGGGTCAGGGGTTTGTTGGTTCTTGGTGGGTTTCTTTTGAGGTTGGGGTATTAGGAAATTTTGAATGGAGTGTTTTATTAAGCATGGTCGTGGTTAGTACTGTTCAGGTAAGCAGGAAGATTATGAATCATGGCGATGGGTTTAGTTGTGGCATATCACTGAGGGAAATTTATTTCCCTCTCTAGCTTAAAAGGCTAGTGCTGTAAAAGCTTCTCAGTGATTGGGATAGAAGGGTTGTTGATCAGTTTTCGAAATATTGTAGGGGTGTGGATTCTACTACGATAGGTATAAAGCTGTGGTTGGAGCCGCAGATTTCTGAACACTGGCCGTAAAATAGCCCTGGGTGGGAGGTGATGAATGTTGTTTGGTTTAACCGTCCTGGGATTGCATCTGTTTTAATGCCTAGTGCTGGTACTGCCCATGAGTGGAGAACATCTTCTGCAGAGATTAGCATGCGGATTGGGGATTCTATTGGTACTACTATGCGGTTGTCCACTTCTAATAGTCGGAATGTTCCTGGGGTCAGATCTTGAGTTGGTACTATATAGGAGTCGAATGTTAGGTCTTCATAGTCAGTATATTCATAGCTTCAGTATCATTGGTGTCCTAGGGTTTTGATGGTGAGGTGAGGGTTGTTAATTTCGTCTATTAGGTAAAGGATTCGTAGGGAAGGAAGGGCAATTAGGATGAGAATGATTGCTGGCAGGATGGTCCAGACTATTTCTACCTCTTGGGCGTCTATTGTGTTGGTGTGTGTTAGGGATGTTGTAATTATAAGGGTAATTGTATAGAGCACTAAAGCGCTGATTATAAATACGATTATTAGGGCGTGGTCGTGGAAGTGTAGTAGTTCTTCTATGATTGGGGAAGCTGCGTCTTGAAAAGCTAGTTGGGATGGGTGGGCCATTAAGGCCTATAGGGGTTAGGTCCTATGATTTAGCTCTGACAGGGCTATGTAATGGTTTTACTAAGGTCTTATTGGGAAAGAAACATTATGGTAATGTGGTTGGCTTGAAACCAGTTCAGGGGGGTTCGATTCCTTCCTTTCTCGAGGCTGTTTGTACGTAGGTTGGTTCTTCGTAGGTGTGGTAAGGAGGAGGGCATCCGTGCAGTCATTCTAGGTTTGTTGTTGTTAGTTCTAGAGAGAGGATTTCACGTTTTGCTGCGAAGGCCTCTCAGATAATGAATATTATCATGATAACTGCAACTAATGAGATTAGGGAGCCGATTGATGAAATTGTGTTTCACAGGGTGTAGGCATCTGGGTAGTCTGAGTATCGTCGGGGCATTCCGGCTAGGCCTAGGAAATGTTGAGGGAAGAATGTTATGTTTACACCGGCAAATATTACTCCAAACTGTGTTTTAGTTCATGTGGGGTGGAGGGTGTATCCTGAGAATAGGGGGAATCAGTGGACGAATCCTGCTATGATAGCGAATACGGCTCCTATTGATAGTACGTAGTGGAAGTGGGCTACTACGTAGTATGTGTCGTGTAGTACGATGTCAAGAGATGAGTTGGCCAGTACGATTCCGGTTAGTCCGCCTACTGTAAATAGGAAAATAAACCCTAGGGCTCATAGTATAGGGGCGTCTCATTTGATTATTCCTCCGTGCAGGGTGGCTAGCCAGCTGAATACTTTTACTCCAGTGGGGATTGCAATAATTATAGTAGCAGAGGTGAAGTAGGCTCGTGTGTCTACGTCTATGCCAACTGTGAATATATGGTGGGCTCAAACGATAAAACCTAAGAAGCCAATTGATATTATGGCTCAAACTATTCCTATGTATCCAAACGGCTCTTTTTTTCCGGCGTAGTAGGTGACAATGTGGGAGATTATTCCAAATCCAGGAAGAATAAGGATGTAGACTTCTGGGTGACCAAAAAATCAGAATAGGTGTTGGTAAAGAACCGGGTCTCCCCCTCCTGCTGGGTCAAAGAATGAGGTGTTTAAGTTTCGATCTGTGAGTAGTATTGTAATTCCTGCTGCTAATACGGGTAGGGAGAGTAAGAGTAATACAGCTGTAATTAGAACAGATCAGACGAAAAGTGGTGTTTGGTATTGGGTTATTGTGGGGGGTTTTATGTTGATGGAGGTTGTAATAAAATTAATTGCACCTAGAATAGATGAGATTCCTGCCAGATGAAGGGAGAAAATTGTTAGGTCTACTGAGGCACCTGCATGTGCTAGGTTTCCGGCTAATGGGGGGTATACGGTTCAGCCTGTTCCGGCCCCCGCTTCAATGCCGGAAGAGGCTAGTAGAAGAAGGAAGGAGGGGGGTAGCAGCCAAAAGCTTATGTTATTTATTCGTGGGAAGGCTATGTCTGGTGCTCCAATTATTAAGGGGACGAGTCAGTTTCCAAATCCTCCAATCATTACTGGTATTACTATAAAGAAGATTATAACGAATGCATGAGCGGTTACAATAACGTTATAGATTTGGTCGTCGCCAAGAAGGGTTCCAGGTTGGCTAAGTTCTGCTCGGATTAAAAGGCTTAAGGCAGTTCCAACTATGCCTGCTCAGGCGCCGAAGACTAAGTATAGGGTGCCGATGTCTTTGTGATTAGTTGAGAAAAATCAACGGGTTAGTGACACAGGTAAAATGGCCGAGTGTTTAGGTGGTAGGCTGTAGTCCTATTTATAGGGGTTTGATTCCTCTTTTTACCACAGTCCTGGGGTGTTACACGTCAAAATGCAAGTTTGAAGACGAGTCTTAAAGGGCTCCGGGGCTTCTCCCGTTTATTGATTAACGGGAGAAGCGGACAGAAGCCCGCTGGATAGGGTGTTTAGCTGTTAACTAATTTTTTGTGGGATCAAGGCCCTCCTGTCTAGGGAGGCCTTAGCTTAATTAAAGTGTCTGAGTTGCATTCAGAGGATGCGTTTTAATCTTCGCAGGTCTTAACAGAAACTAGGAGGGTTTCACTCCTATTTTGGGCTTTGAAGGTCCTTGGTTTGAGTTGATCCTAAGTTTCTGTTATGCTAATAGTATTGGGGTCATTGGTAGGGTTATTAGTGTTAGGGGTAGGGTGGTGGTTAGTAAGGTTGTTATAATGGAGGGTTTGAATCGTCATTTGTGGTGGATTGTTGTTATGTTGGGGGAGAGGGTTATGGTCGTTGTGTATGATAGTCGTAGGTAGAAGAAGAGGCTTAATAGTGAGGATAGGGCGAGGGCTGTGGCTATTGTGGTTAGGTTTTGTGTAGTTAGTTCTTCTAGGATGAGTCATTTTGGTATAAATCCTGTTAAAGGGGGCAGTCCTCCTAGTGATAGTAGTGTTAGTATTGTTATGATTGATAGTGTTGGTGAGATAGTTCAGATGGCTGTGGTGTCTTGGATGGTCTTGGAGTTTGAGATGATGAGTATATAGAATATGGCGGTTGTTATGATTAGGTAAATGGTTAGGGTTATGATTAGAATGTTTGTTATTATTGGGGTGATTGCTGCTATTCAGCCTAGGTGGGCGATTGATGAGTATGCTATAATTTTTCGGGTTTGGGTTTGGTTGAGTCCACCTCACCCTCCGATTAGTGTAGAAAGGATGGCTATTGTTGTGAGGGCTCCGGGGGAGAGGTTGTTGGCTGTTGTGTAGATTAGTGCTGTTGGGGCAAGTTTTTGTCATGTGGTGATGATTAGGGCTGTTTTTATTGTGGAGCCTTGGAGTACTTCTGGTAGTCAGAAATGTGCGGGAGCAAGGCCTAGTTTTGTGGCTAGGGCTATTGTGAGGAGGATAGTGGATTGCGGGTTTGTGAGTTGGGTGATGTCTCATGTTCCTGTTTGTCATGCGTTTAGGGTGCTAGAAAATAGGAGTATTGCTGATGCGGCTGCTTGTGTTAGGAAGTATTTTGTTGCGGCTTCTGTGGCTCGTGGGTGGTGTTGTTTTGAGATGATTGGGATGATGGCTAGGGTGTTTATTTCTAGGCCGATTCAGGCTATTAATCAGTGGTAGCTTGATGCAGTGATGATAGTGCCTGTTGCAAGGCTTGATAGTAGTACGGATGCTGTTACTGGGCTCATTAGTAGAGGAAGGATTTGAACCAACATTTTCGGGGTATGGGCCCGATAGCTTGAGATTAGCTGACTTTACTAGAAGGTAGTATAATGGAGTGCTAGGGATTTTGGGTCCTTAGGTATAGGTTCGAGTCCTGTTCTTCTAGGAAATGAGGGGATTTTAACCTCTATTATCTACTCTATCAAAGTAGCCCTTAGGATTCGGGCACATTTCCTTCATGTGGTTAGGTTATTGGGGGCAGGGCAAATATTGCTGTTGATAGTGAGATATGTCATAAGCATAGGGCTAGGGTGAGGGGTAAAAATTGTTTTCATAGTAGGTGTATTAGTTGGTCATATCGGAATCGGGGATAGGAGGCTCGCACCCATAGGAAAATAAGGGTTAGTAGGGTGGACTTAGCTATAAGGTTAATTGAGAAAAGTTCTGGTTGTATTTGTCCGGGGCTGAAGAATAGAATTGATGAGAGGGTGTTTATTATTAGGATGTTGGTGTATTCTGCTAGGAAGAATATGGCAAAGGGGCCAGCTGCGTATTCTACGTTGAAACCTGATACTAGTTCAGATTCTCCTTCTGTAAGATCGAATGGGGCTCGGTTTGTTTCTGCTAGTGTTGATACGTATCATATTATGAATAGGGGTCATGATGAGAATAGGAGTCATGCTGGTTCTTGTGTAGTGGTTAGTGTTTTTAGTGAGAATCCTCCTGATAGAATGATGATGGATAATAAGATAATGCCCAGTGTTACTTCGTATGAGATGGTTTGTGCTACAGCACGTAAGGCGCCTAATAGCGCGTATTTTGAGTTGGAGGCCCATCCTGATAGTAGTACTGAGTAGACTGCGGTGCTAGATAGGGCTAGTATAAATAGTAGTCCCAGATTTATGTCGGCTAGTGTTATTGGCATTGGGATTGGGGCTCAGATTAGTAGTGAAATGAACAGTGCTAGTGTAGGAGTTAGGATATATAGTGTGGGGGAGGAGGATGATGGGCGAATTGGTTCTTTAGTAAAGAGTTTTACTCCGTCTGCAATTGGCTGTAGGAGACCGAAAGGCCCGACAATGTTCGGGCCTTTTCGTAGTTGCATGTAGCCTAGGACTTTGCGTTCTAGTAGTGTTAGGAAGGCAACAGCTACTAGGATTGGGATGATATATGTTAGTGGGCTTACAATGTAGTTAAGTAGGCTTGTCATTGTTGGGGAGAAGATTTGAACTTCTGTGTGAAAGGGCTTAGGACTTTTGCATAACCTGGCTCTGCCACCCTAACTAATCCCGTATATCTCCGGGGGGGTGTTGTGCTTCTTTTGAGTTTGAGTGGGGGTCAACTCGGGGAAGGTAGGACGTGCTTTAGTAGTATAGGTCCTGCTTTCTTGGTCCTTTCGTACTGAAGAGAGCGGCGTCATAGATAGAAACCGACCTGGATTGCTCCGGTCTGAACTCAGATCACGTAGGACTGTTAATCGTTGAACAAACGAACCTTTAATAGCGGCTGCACCATTTGGGTGTCCTGATCCAACATCGAGGTCGTAAACCTTCTTGTCGATATGGACTCTTGAAGAAGATGGCGCTGTTATCCCTGGGGTAACTTGGTTCGGTGGTCAGTAATACTGGGTCAGGCTTTGCTTTGGCGTGTTTGCCTAGGGATAGATTTAGGTTCTGTTGCTCGGAGGTTTTGCTTTGCTCCGAAGTCGCCCCAACTTAAGATGTTTAGCCATGGGTGAATAGGGGAGGGTTGGATTTGGCTAAAGGATCTAAAGCTCCACAGGGTCTTCTCGTCTTATGGTGTCATGTCAGCTTTTGTACTGGCAGATCAGTTTCACTGATTGGCCTAAGGAGACAGGTTAATCCTCATTTAGCCGTTCATACTAGTCCTTATTTAGAGGACAAGTGATTACGCTACCTTTGCACGGTTAGGATACCGCGGCCGTTTAATGAGTCACTGGGCAGGCGTTACCTTTAATACTTGTGAGGGCTAAAGGCTATGTTTTTGGTAAACAGTTGGGATTAGTATTTGCTGAGTTCCTTCTTTGGCTTTTAATCTTTCTTTTTAGCACTCCTGTGTCGGGTTAACAGTGTATAAAAATAGTTTGGGGAAGTTTTAATTATTGCGTCTGTTAATTTTCAGTAGGTGTTCTATTGCTGGTTTACAGTTGTGCTGAGAGAAGTGTTTCTTGTTACTAGTTCTAGCATAGTTTCTTCTATGTTTTAATAGAATGGCCTGGTGTGGGGGTAGGAAGTATAGTGATTAGTTGGAATTTTTTATTGGTTTGCTTTGACGCGGTGTTTATTGGTGGCTGCTTTAGGGCCTACGGTTAAAGGGATGTAATTTATTTTTCTCTACTTCAGGTTGTTTCCTGCTTCAATAGAGCTGTACCTCTATTGAATAGCTTTTAGGCTTAAGGTTGGTAGAATTTGTCACTTTTTTTAGTGAAGCCTAAAGTTAAACTTAGGTTTTTTTATCAGGCAACCAGCTATCAACAAGTTCGGTAGGCTTTTCACCTCTACCATAAGGTCTTTCCACCCTTTTGCTACAGGGACGGATTCGCTCTTACAGTTGCCTTGTGGTAGCTCACTTGGATTCGGGGATACAGGCTTTGTGGCAGCGTGCTTGTATATTTCTTGCTGGACCGTGATGCAAGAGGTACGAGTGTTTATCTCTGCTATGTTGTACTTGGTTTTTCATTGTTTTTTCATGTTTCCCTTGCGGTACTGCTATCTATAGCGCCGGTTGGTAAGGTTTGATCGCCTCTACTAGTTTTGGCAAATGGTTTGTTTTAGTTGTGATGGGATTATTGGGTAAATTGTTGGGCTAGTGTTTAGGTTCAAAAAGGCCAGTTTGGTTACTAGCGTTGTTCGATTGTAAGCCGGATGCTTTTATTTAAGCTACTTTTTGTTGTTCCAAGCGCACTTTCCAGTACGCTTACCATGTTACGACTTGCCTCATCTTTTTGTGTGTTTTGTGTTATATGTTGGATTTGGTGGTGGTTGAGGAGGGTGACGGGCGGTGTGTGCGCGCTCCAGAGCGGGTTTAAGGTAAGTTTTCTTGCTCGCCTTACTATTAAATCCACCTTGTAGTACTAGGTTTCATAGTGCTTTGCCGTGTGTTTTAAGTTAAAAAATGTAGCCCATCTCTTCCATTTTATTAGCTACACCTTGACCTGACGTTTTAGTTGTTGTACTGTTGTATCTACTTTTTGGCTCTCATGAGGTAGGTTGGCGACGGCGGTATATAGGCTGATGTGGCAAAAAATGGTAAGGTTTATCGTGGATTATCGATTATAGGACAGGCTCCTCTAAGTCGGGTGTGGAGCACCGCCAAGTCCTTTGAGTTTTAAGCTTTTCGCTAGTAATCCTCTGGCGGGCACTGGGGTGTGTGTGTGGTGCCGTATTGACGTCTAAGCATAGTAGGGTATCTAATCCTAGTTTGTTTCTTAGTTTTCGTGGGGTCAAATTTTTTTGTATTAAGAGGGGAGGGGGTTCTTTTGGTCTTGTGTTTTACGGTTAGGCCATAGTTTATCCTCTTGGAGATTAAAAGTTATTCTAGTCACGATTTACGCCGTTGGTTGCTATTTTGGGCCCCTCGTATAACCGCGGTGGCTGGCACGAGGTTAACCGGCCCTGTTAATTATAACTAAGTCGAGCTTTAGAGGGGAAGTCGTGTCGCTCATTGCTTAATGTTTATCACTGCTGAAGTCCCGTGTGGGTGTGGCATGGCTAGGTGTCTTGGGCTGAGTGGCTCGTGCCTGATACCTGCTCCGTTGGTACTATTGAGGGCTTTTTCACTGGTGTGCGGATGCTTGCATGTGTAATTTTAATTAAAAATAGCATTAAGTTTAGGACCAAAACTTTATGTTTTTGGGGTTAATTTTATGGCCCATCGCGGCATTTTCAGTGCCGTGCTTTGTTAATTTAAGCTACAATAAC